ATAATATTTCTCCTGTCTTCGTTTTTCTTTAATCTTAATGTATTACAAACAACACCCAATCTGTTGGGTGTTGTTTGTAATACATTAACGACGCGATTTATTATCGTTTCTTGCATGTCTCGCGAAAGTCAGAGTCGGTGCAAATTCTCCCAGTTTGTGACCTACCATACGATCTGTTATATAAATAGGTAGATGTTCTTTTCCATTATGAATAGCGATTGTATGGCCAATCATTGTGGGGATAATGGTAGATGCCCGAGACCAAGTGACTATTATTTCTTTCTCTTCCTTCATGTTGAGTTTTTCAATTTTGACCGATAAATGATTAGCTACAAAGGGATTTTTTTTTAGCGAACGTGTCACAGCTGATTACTCCTTTTTTACATTTTTCAGATTGGTTTGGTATTCTATGTCCAATATCTCGATTGAAGTATGGAGGTCAGAATAAAGAAAATAATTAGGAATGGGAAAAAGGGAAAATCCTTTAGCTAGATAAGGGGCGGATGTAGCCAAGTGGATCAAGGCAGTGGATTGTGAATCCACCATGCGCGGGTTCAATTCCCGTCGTTCGCCCATCACATCACATTCTTTCCAATTAAAAAATTGGATTTTTCATATTCCTATTTACGGCGACGAAGAATAAAACGATCACTATATTTTTTCCTTTTCCTACTTCTTCTTCCAAGCGCGGGATAACCCCAAGGAGTTGTGGGCTTTTTTCTACCAATTGGGGCTCTACCCTCACCGCCCCCATGGGGATGGTCTACTGGGTTCATAACTACTCCTCTTACTACAGGACGCTTACCTAGCCAACACTTAGATCCGGCTCTACCCAAAATCTTTTGGTTCACTCCAACATTACCCACTTGTCCGACTGTTGCTAAGCAGTTTTTGGATATCAAACGTACCTCCCCAGAGGGTAATCTTAATGTGGCCGATTGTCCCTCTTTTGCAATAAGTTTCGCTACAGCACCCGCTGCTCTAGCTAATTGTCCACCCTTTCCACGTGTGATTTCTATGTTATGTATGGCCGTTCCTAAGGGCATATCGGTTGAAGTAGATTCTTCTTTTTTATCAATCAAAACCCCTTCCCAAACTGTACAAGCTTCTTCCAAAGCATACGGCTTTCTAGATGTATATGATGATATCTAGACAGATGGATCTTATATGAATCGTATGATGAGGTACCACATATATAGGAATCCCAATCTGCCGAATCACTCATGTTAGGATTATGATCTTCTACATCCTAGGTCTCCTTGTTCCGTCATCTGGCTTATGTCCTTCATGTAGCATTCAGACCGAATGATTCTATGAGATTACGTCGATACCGCCACATATTTCGGGTAACGGTAACGTAGGAGACATCCCTATTTTTCCCCGGGGGTATTAATTACCACTGTCTAGCTTTCAATTCGCCTCTGACCATCAAATGAAATGTGAATAAAACGTCCTCCTCTCTTTGATTGGAAACAAGGGGCGCTTCCGGTTCTGTGCATGCTTCAAACCATTTTGTCTTCTCCATATTACCATATCTCTAGAGTCAATAATTTTCGATGAGGAACTACTGAACTCAATCACTCGCTGCCGTGACTCAACAGTTTTCTGTTGAGGTCTATCCCGTCGAGGTACTCCAATTGGATCAGTGATCGATTTCTAGGTTTCGTCGTAAACCTAATTGGCTACTTCCAATTACGTAAATCCATAGTTCAAACCGCACTCAAAGGTAGGGCATTTCCCATTGATATAGGAACTTCTGTACCAGAAACAACGGTATCTCCAATTATAGCCCCTCTGGGATGTAAAATGTATCTCTTCTCACCATCCCCATAGTGTATGAGACAAATGTATGCATTTCGATTAGGGTCGTATTCTATGGTTATGATTCTACCAGATATTTCTTTTTGATTCCGTCGAAAATCGATTTGACGGTATAGACGTTTATGACCTCCCCCTCTATGCCTTGCGGTAATGATTCCTCTGGCATTACGACCTTTACCACAATGATGCCGTCCATAGATCAAATGAGTTCTTGGATTGGATTTCACTTGGCTGTCTACGGCTCCATTGCGTGTGCTTGGGATAGAAGTTTTGTATAAATGTATCGCCGTGTTATTAAGTATTTTGCTTTAAGTTCTTTTCTCTATAAGAGGTGGAATAGAATAACCCGGTTGAAGCGTAATGATCATACGTCTGTAACGTCCCATTCTTCTACCCTTTCGGGGTAGTCGATGACTATTCATAGCTATTACCTTGACACCAAAGAAGAGTTCGACCCAATGCTTTATTTCTGTCCTATTTGATCCTGATTCGACATTAGAAGTATATTGATTGTTCCCCAATAACCGAATACTCTTTTCTGTAAATACTGCGTGTTTGATTCCATCCATAAATCCATTTTATTCCCTATGAGTTCCAGTATCGATAAGAATTCTAGTTCTTACTGTTCATATGTTATGTTATGAATATACCATAACATTCGTTATGTATGGATGATGAGATATTGATACAGAGCCAATTCAAATAGACTTATTGAACGTTCCCATTGGCGTGCATCCAGCAGGAATTGAACCTACGAATTTGCCAATTATGAGTTGGGCGCTTTAACCATTCAGCCATGGATGCTTCACAGGGATCATCGTACATCGTGAATAACCAAATTCCAATTGAAATGAAATCTTTAGGAGGAATCAATGAAACGACACCAATTAACATCCTGGATCTTCGAATTGAGAGAGATATGGAGAGAGATCAAGAATTCTCATTATTTCTTAGATTCATGGATCAAATTTGATTCAGTGGGATCTTTCACTCACATTCTTTTCCGCCAAGAACGCTTTATGAAGCTCTTTGATCCCCGAATTGTGAGTATCCTACTTTCGCGTGATTCACAGGGTTCCACAAGCAATCGATATTTCACGATCCAAGGTGTAGTACTGCTTGTAGTAGTGGTCCTTATGTCTCGTATTAACAATCGAAAGATGGTCGAAAGAAAAAATCTCTATTTGATGGGGCTTCTTCCTATCCCTATGAATTCCATTGGGCCCAAAAAGGAGACATTTGAAGAATCTTTTTGGTCTTCCAACATCAATAGGTTGATTGTTTCGCTCCTGTATCTTCCAAAAGGGAAAAATCTTTCTGAGAGTTGCTTCATGGATCCGCAAGAGATTACTTGGGTTCTCCCAATAAATCAGAAATGTATCATGCGAAGTTCGCGGTGGTGGAGGAACCAGATCGGAAAAAAGAGGGATTTGAGTTGTAAGATATCTAATGAAACCGTAGCAGGAATTGAGATCTCATTCAACGAGAAAGATAGCAAATCTAAATATATGGAGTTTCCTTTTTTATTTTATATGGATGATCCGATCTGCAAGGACCATGATTGGGAATTGTTTGATCGTCTTTCCCCCAGTAAGAAGCGAAACATAATCCACTTGGATTCGGGGCAGCTATTCGAAATCTTAGGGAAAGACTTTCTTTGTTATATCATGTCTGCTTTTCGTGAAAAAAGACCAATGGAAGGGAAGGCTTTCTTCAAACAACAAGGAGCTGAGGCAACTATTCAATCAAATGATATCGAGCATGTTTCCCATCTCTTCTCGAGAAACAAGTGGGGCATTTCTGTACGAAATAGTGCTCCATTTCATATGTGGCAATTCCGCCAAGATCTCCGCGTTAGTTGGGGGAAGAATCCGCACGAATCGGTGAGAAATGTATCGAAAGAGAATTGGATTTGGTTAGACAGTGTGTGGTTGGGGAGCAAGGATCGGTTTGTTAGCAAGTTACGGAATGTATTGTCAAATATTCCATATGATTCCACAAGTTTCGTTCAAGTAAAGGATTCTAGCCAATGGAAAGGATCTTCTGATCAATGCATGGATCATTTCGATTCCATTAGAAATGAGGATTCAGAATCCTACGCATTGATCGATCAAGCAGAGATTCAGCAACTAAAAGAAAGATCTATTCTTTTGGATCCTTCCCTTATTCAAACTCAAACGGAACGAACAGAGATAGAATCAGATCGATTTCCGAAATGCCTTTTTGGATCTTACTACATGTCCTGGCTATTCACGGAACGTGAGAAGCAGATCAATAATCATCTGCTTACGGAAGAAATCGACGAATCTCTTGGGAATCCCACAAGTACAAGATCCATTTGTTCTTTTTTCTCTGACAGATGGTCAGAACTCCATCTGGGTTCGAATCCTACTGAGAGGTCCACTAGATATCATACATTTTTGAAGAAAAAACAAGATGTTTCTTTTGTTCTTTCCAGTCGATCGGAAAATAAAGAAATGGTTGATATATTCAAGATAATGACGTATTTACAAAAAACCGTCTCAATTCATCCTATTTCATCAGATCCGGGATGTGACATGGTTCCGAAGGATGAATCGGATATGGACAGTTCCAATAAGATTTCATTCTTGAGCAAAAATCCATTTTTCCATTTATTTCATCCATTCCATGACCGGAACAAAGGGGAATACACGTTACACCACGATTTGAAATCAGAAGAGGGATTTCCAGAACTATTCACTCTATCAATAACCGAGCCGGATCTGTTGTATCATAGGGGATTTGCCTTTTCTATTGATTCCTACGGGTTGAATCAAACAAAATTCTGGAATGGGGTATTCCACTCCAGAGATGAGTCGAAGAAGAAATCTTTCTTGGTTCTACCCCCTCTTTTTTATGAAGAGAATGAATCTTTTTCTCGAAGGATCAGAAACAAATGGGTCCGGATCCACTGCGGGAACGATTTGGAAGATCAAAAACGAAAAACAGCAGTATTTGCTAGCAACAACATAATGGGGGCAGCCAATCCCAATCAATATAGATTGAGATTGATCAAAAATCTGATGCAAATCAAATATCGCACCTATGTATACATAGGAAATGTATCCAATCGATTCTTTTTAATGAATCGGTATCCTGATGCGTATAGATACAAATGTTCCAATGGGAGCAAGAGTGAACATTGGGAAGATTTTGTTTCTGAACAGAAGAAGCGTTTTCAAGTAGTGTTCGATCGATTATGTATTAATCAATATTCAATGAATTGGTTCGAGGCTATCGACAAACAACATTTGTCTAAGTCACTTCGTTTCTTTTTGTCCAAGTCACTTCCCCTTTTCTTTGTGAGTATCGGGGATATCCCCATTCATAGATCCGAGATCCGCATCTATGAATTTCAAGATCCGAATGATCCACTCTGCAATCAGTTGTTAGAATCAGTAGGTGTTCAGGTCGTTCATTTGAATAAATGGAAACCCTTCTTATTCGGCGATCATGATACTTTCCCAATACCGAAATTCTTGATCAATGGGGGAACAATAGTATCATTGTTGTTCAAAAAGATACCAAAGTGGATGATGGATTCATTGCATACTATAAAGAATCGCAGGAAACCCTTGGATTCCTATTTCTCAAGGATATCTCACGATCGAGACAACTGGCTGAATCCCGTGGAACCATTTCATAGAAGTTCATTGATATCCTCTTTTTATAAAGCAAATCCACTTCGATTCTTGAATGACCCGCATCACTTCTGGTTCGATTGTACCAAAAGATTCCCCTTTTATGTGGAAAAGACCCGTATCCATAATGAGGATTTGACGCATGGACAATTCCTCAATATCTTGTTCATTCGCAACAAAAAATGTTCTTTGTGCGTCGGTAAAAAAAAGCAGATTTTTTTGGAGATAGAGACGATCTCACCAATCGAGTCACGGGTATCTGACATATTCATACCTAAAGATTTTACACAAAGTGGTGACGAGACGTATAACTTGCACAAATCTTTCCATTTTCCAATTCGATCCGATCCATTCGTTCGTAGCGTTATTTACTCTTACTCGATCGCAGACATTTCTGCAACACCTCTAATAGAGAAAAAAATAGTCCATTTTGAAAGAACTTATTGCCATCCTCTTTCAGATATGAATCTATCTGATTCAGAAGGGAAGAACTTGCATCAGTATCTCGGTTTGAATTCAAGCATGGGTTTGACTCACACTCCATGTTCTGAGAAAGGTTTACCATCCAGAAAGAGGAAAAAAGGGAGTCTTTGTCTAAAGAAATACGTTGAGAAACAACAGATGTATAGAATCTTTCAACGAGATAGTGCTTTTTCCAATCTCTCCAAATGGAATCTGTTCCAAACATATATGCCATGGTTCCTTACTTCGACAGGGTGCAAATATCTCCATTTCACCCTTTTAGATACTTTTTCAGACCCATTGCCGATACTAAGTAGCAGTAAACATTTTGTATCTATTGTTCATGCTATTATGCATGGCTCAGATATATCATGGCTAATTCCTCAGAGGGTTCTTCCACAAAGGACTCTGCTAAGTGTAACTGAGATTTTGAGTAAGTGTTTACTTTTTCTGTCCGAAGAGAGGATTCATCGAAATAATGAGTCACCTGCTCTCTTGCTATGGGCACATCTGAGATCAACACATGCTCGGGAGTTTCTCTATTCAATCCCTTTTCTTCTTCTTGTTGCTGGATATCTCGTTCGTATACATCTTCTCTTCGCTTCCCGAGCCTCTAGTGAGTTACAGACAGAGTTCGAAAAGATCCAATCTTGGATGATTCCATCATACAATATGGAGTTGCAAAAACTTCTAGATAGGTATCCGACATCTGAACAGAATTCTTTCTGGTTAAAGAATCTCTTTCTAGTTGTTCTGGAACAATTAGGAGATTCTCTGGAAGAAATACGGGGTTCTTCTTATGGTGGCAACATGCTATTGGGTGGTGGTCCCGCTTATGTGGTCAAATCAATACGTTATAATAAGAAATCTTGGAATAGCAATCTCATCGATCTAATAAGTATCATACCAAATCCCATCAATCGAATTGCTTTTTCGATAAATACGAGACATCTAAGCCGTACAAGTAAAGAGATCTATTCCTTGATAAGAAAAAGAAAAAACGTGAACGGTGATTGGATTGATGATAAAATAGAATCTTGGGTCGCGAACAGTGATTCGATTGATGATGAAGAAAGAGAATTCTTGGTTCAGTTCTCCACCTTAACGACAGAAAAAGGGATTGATCCAATTCTATTGAGTCTCACTCATAGTGATGATTTATCAAAGAATGCCTCTGGTTATCAAATGATTGAACAACCGGGATCCATTTACTTACGATACTTAGTGGACATTCATCAAAAGTATCTAATGAATTATGAGTTTAATAGATCCTGTTTAGCAGAAAGACGGATATTCCTTGCTCATTATCAGACAATCACTTATTCACAAACCTCGTGTGGGGCTAATCGTTTTCATTTCCCATCTCATGGAAAACCCTTTTCGCTCCGCTTAGACCTATCCCCTTCTAGGGGCATATTAGTGATAGGTTCGATAGGAACTGGACGATCTTATTTGGTCAAATACCTAGCGAAAAATTCCTATGTTCCTTTTATTACGGTCTTTCCGAACAAGTTCCTGGAGGACAAGTCTCAGGGTTATCTTATTGATGATATCCATATGGATGATAGTAGCGATATCCATATGGATGATAGTAGCGATATCGATATGGATGATCGTAGCGATATCGATATGGATGATAGTGACGATATGGATGATGACCTTGATATGGAGCTGCTAACTATGATGAATGTCCCAACTATTTCTATGACGCCGAAAATAGAAAGAGACCAATTGGATATCACCTTTCAATTCGAATTAGCAAAAGCGATGTCTCCTTGCATAATATGGATTCCAAACATTCATAATCTCTATGTGAATGGGAATGAGTCGAATTACTTATCCCTCGGTCTATTAGAGAACTATATCTCCGGGGATTGTGAAAGATGCTCCACTAGAAATATTCTTGTTATTGCTTCGACTCATATTCCAAAAAAGGTGGATCCCGCTCTAATAGCTCCAAATAAATTCAACGCATGCATTAAGATACGAAGGCTTCTTCTTCCACAACAACGAAAGCACTTTTTCATTCTTTCATATACCAGGGGATTTCACTTGGAAAAGGAAATGTTCCATGCTAACAGATTCGGGTCCATAACCATGGGTTCCAATGCACGAGATCTTGTAGCACTCATCAATGAGGCCCTATCCATTAGTATCACACAGAAGAAATCCATTATAGAAACTAATACAATCCGATCAGCTCTTCATAGGCAAACTTGGGATTTGCGATCCCAGGTAAGATCGGTTCAGGATCATGGGATACTCTTTTATCAGATAGGAAGGGCTGTTGCACAAAATGTACTTCTAAGTAATTGCCCCATAGATCCTATATCTATCTATATGAAGAAGAAATCATGTCAAGAAGGGGATTCTTATTTGTACAAATGGTACTTTGAACTTGGAACGAGCATGAATAAATTAACGATACTTCTCTATCTTTTGAGTTGTTCTGCCGGATCGGTCGCTCAAGATCTTTGGTCTTCACCCGGACCCAATGAAACCAATTCTTATGGATTTGTTGAGAATGATTCTGATCTAGTTCATGGCCTATTACTATTAGAAGTAGAAGATGCTCTGGGAGGACCCCCACAGAGAGAAAAAGATTGCGGTCAGCTTGATAATAATCGAATGACATTACTTCTTCGGTCCGAACCAAGGAATCCGTTCGATATGATGCAAAACGGATATTGCTCTATGGGTGATCAGAGATTTCGATATGAAAACAAATACGAATCGGGGTTTGAAGAAGGGGAAGGAGCTGTCGACCCGCAACAGATAGAAGAGGATTTATTCAATCACATAATTTGGGCTCCTCGAAGATGTCGCCCTTGTGGCAATTTATTGGATTGTATCGGAATCGAAAGGCCCACTGAATTAGGATTTCCCTATTGGGCTGGGTCATTTCAGGGCAAGCGGATCATTTATCATAAAGAGGATGAGCTTCAAGAGAATGATTCGGAATTTTTGCAGAGTGGAACAATGCAGTACCAGACACGAGATAGATCTTCCAAAGAACAAGGTCGAATAAGCCAATTCATTTGGGACCCCGCGGATCCATTATTTTTTCTATTCAAAGATCAGCCCTTTGTCTCTGTGTTCTCACGTCGAGAATTCTTTGCAGATGAGGAGATGTCAAAGGGGCTTATTACTTCCCAAATGGATCCTCCTACATCTATGTATAAACGCTGGTTCACCAATAATACGCAAGAAAAGCACCTCGAATTGTTGATTCATCGCCAGAGATGTCTTAGAACCAATAGTTCCTTAGCTAATGTATCTTTCCGTTCTAATACTCTATCCGAGAGCTATCAGTATTTATCAAATCTGTTCCTATCTAACGGAACGCTATTGGATCAAATGACAAAGACATTTTTGAGAAAGAGATGGCTTTTCTCGGATGAAATGAAACATTGGATTCATATTCATGTAACAGGAGAACGATTTTCCATTCCTTAGCCGTAAAGACAGATTGGCCATGAAAAAAAAAGGAAGGGGGGAACAGGACCGGGTGGTAGAGTCGTGTAAACACTTGTTGATCCCGTATTTTGGCCTTAGTGGAACATGGAACAATATGCTACTGCTGAAACATCGAAGAATGGAAACAATGTATGATATGAACTGCCTAAATTTGTGAACGGCGAACAACCAGAGTGTTAACTGGATCAAACAATTCGCATTAATGAAACCATGTAAATCCACCTGCAAAATACGTATGTCTGATGAAATGGTTCTTGCTATCTGCCTCAATAACGAATTCTTGGTTTAACTGAATAATTCAAGAAAATCTAAAATAGATAGACCTTTCTCTTCGTATCAGTTCAATGATGGATAATACACATTCCAGTTGACCGAGCCTAATTCCAATTGTTTTGTTCCGAAGCAAAGATATCCACGTAGGCCAGTTCGTCCTACTCAGATATTCACGACCAAGAAGTACTGGATTCTCTGTCGGATAGGCCCTGAAAGGAGAAGAAAGGATGGAATGGCAACAGACGCCTGTGTATTTTCGAATTCCCCCGCCCCCGACCCAATAGTACCCCTTTTTGGAACGTCCGGTGCCAAAGTCACCGAATGGGCCAATCCACAAAATGGACTAGGCAATGTAATGTACTTGATCTGTTGGGTTATGAGTACTGGTGGGTATTTGACCAGAGGTTTCTAGAAATCTACCCTTGTATGATTCCTGTTGAATACTCGGGGGTGGGCGAGGGGCGGACGATTCCCAAACGGGCTATTAGATAGAGAAGATCGCTAAGATTTCGTGATCCGCTGGCGAACCTATCCCAATTCCAACAGCTCAGATTCAGATCGTGGGGATCACCGGAATACTTCGTATCAACAGATAGGATACTCGGTATATCCATAGATCCGAAATCGGTTATGGAATTGCTTATTCAATTAGCATTCTCCATATTATGGATTATTCATGCCTTGAAGAGGACTCGAACCTCCACGCTCTTGAGCACGAGATTTTGAGTCTCGCGTGTCTACCATTTCACCATCAAGGCATCTTGAAAGGAAAGTGAATCGTATTCCATGAATATGATATGATATCCATCTAATGTGATATATGTAATACCTGACAAGGATGGAGTGTTGGGGTCTTTCCATCGATCGGTCACATAGGCCTAAGTCAGACATCCAATTGCTTGGATTTGCATTATTCGGCGGTATATATATCAAAAATATGTACAATCCAACCTAGTTCTTGATTGGAATTCAATAGAAACCAAAAGAATGGAATATGGCACCAAATCACGATAGGACAGATATTTCAAAAGCAGGCCTACCTATTTGGAATCCTAAATGGAATGTAAGGGCGTAGGGATCCATAGGTAAACATAGTATCTATTTGCATACGCTCGAATGACCTCTTCTCATATCTCATAATAAGAATGTACCCTATTCCGGTCTGGTTCGGTATGGAATGAACTTATAATCTGATGATCGAGTCGATCCCATGATTATAAGTTCATAACCTCGGCCCATTCCCATTTTCTTTTTGGCGGAACGGATCCACTCATTCTT